GATATATCTTCCTTGTCTATGTATAAATGTATTTTCCTTAGAATATAAGATTAAGTAAGGTTTACATTAGTGGCTTCGTCATAGTAATGGAAAGTAAAGATCTTGAATGGATGGGCTCTAATAAGTAATGAGAGATATCATGATTGAAAGATCTCATTATATTCATACAATTCCATTATATGTTATATGAAATCTAGAAACCCCTTTTGTGGTTGATATTTTCTTTTTTTGAAAAATTTCATTTTATTCAAGTAATTGGTAATTGGTCGTTCATACAATAAATATACTAATACTATTTCACTTTGAACTTATTAACTTAACTTATAAACTAAAGAAAAAAACATAGATCGTTGGAACAATCCATATTCATGATGCAACTGTTGTTACATTAGATCCCCCTAAGAGTTCTTTCCTTATGGAACTACAATACAAAACAAGTATGGGATTCTTTAATATGGAAAGAAAGAATATAGAACCTAAAAGGGTAATGGAAGTTGCTCTTCTTTGAATCGAGTTGGGACCGAAATCAAATTCAAATAAAGAAATAAAATCAAATCAAAATCTTCAATAATTTGCAATTTTTTTGAAAAAGTCAAGGTTTTCTTTTTTTTGATAGATCGTGGGGCAATTTTCCTCTTTCCAAATCTAATGGGCAACCAACCTATTCTATTAAAGAGAATATCAAGCCCTTAGATCAAAAATGGATTAGATCCATTGAAAAAGAAATGATCAAAATGTAGGTTATTTTCAAATTCAATTCTTTTATTATCTTACAAAATTACTTAAACTGAAATAGAATTCCGTTTTGGAATATTGCAAATATTCGCAATCACAGGATCGGTCAATGGCACAGCTAATGAATCCCTTTATTCTACCTATATCACCTTATCTATCTTTTCTCTTTTTTTTAGTGTCCGCCTATAATGACTGATGAATCAAGAACTTTCAATTGGAACTAAACGAATTCTTTCAATTAGTTTTTCTTACCGTCGTATCTGGATTGAGACTTAGGTAAATGTTTTATTCATATATGTAGTAAAAGAACATATCTCATTTTGCTCTTTCATGCCTATTCTAACTAGTTATTTCGGTTTTTTACTGGCTGCTTCAACTATAACCCCAGCTCTATTTATTGGTTTGAACAAGATACGACTTATTTGAAATGAATGAAATTTCATAAAAATTTACAAAAATAAAAACCAAAGCCTCTCCGAATATTTCATTTCATGTATTCTATGGTTCCTTCCCGCGTCAATTGCCAATTCCTAGTCATTGAGATTCACGTATAATTCAGATTAATATTTAGGGATAGATCTTACCTCTCTTTTTATTCCCTAAAACAAATTGAAATGATTGAAGTTTTTCTATTTGGGATTGTCTTAGGTCTAATTCCTATTACTTTAACAGGATTATTTGTAACTGCATATTTACAATACAGGCGCGGTGATCAGTTGGACCTTTGATTGAGTAACATCTCTTTTTTTGATTGGCCTCCTCCTTGTAGGAGGTCAAATTTAAGTTGTAATTCTACTTTGTTTTGTTAAGTTATTTCATTGTAATTCAACATAACATAAACGGAATCACGCTCTGTAGGATTTGAACCTACGACGTCGGGTTTTGGAGACCCGCGTTCTACCGAACTGAACTAAGAGCGCTTTCTTATATCCTATATAGAGTAGATACGATTGTAAAGAAAAGGATTTTTTTATACACAAGGGTGTATTGCGTACATATAGTATGTAAAAAGGGAAAATGAAAGATTATATTTTACCCGATCTTACTCAATGAATCCCTCGTAACTGTCCATAGGAGAAAGAATAGGTAGGGATGACAGGATTTGAACCCGTGACATTTTGTACCCAAAACAAACGCGCTACCAAGCTGCGCTACATCCCTTTTCAAAATTGTTGTATAGTGTCATTGTATAAAATCCATGTCTTGTTTTCCACATCCTTCTTTTTTCCTCTACCTATAGAAATAGTAGAGAATGTTCTTGTCATTTTTTTTTTTTCTTTTTTAGGGGGCGGCAAAATTTCATCTGCTGGGTCATTGTACATATGCATTTTAGTTAGTAATTCCTAATTATAATTTCATTTCGTGCAAAAACAAATGATCTTGAACTACAAGATCGGGTTATCTATGATCTATGTATTAGAATATCGAACTAGGACTATATATGTATTACAATATACAATACAAATAAAGAATTACAATAAACAAGAAAAAAAAAAAGAAAATATAAAATATAAAGAAGAAGGAGGATTTTCAATGCGAGATATAAAAACATATCTCTCCACGGCACCTGTGCTAACCACTCTATGGTTTGGGTCTTTAGCAGGTCTATTGATAGAAATTAATCGTTTATTTCCAGATGCCTTGTCATTCCCCTTTTTTTCATTCTGATTGAATTCTTGTATTTATATGTGAAGAAATGAAGAAGATTTGAGATACAATTCTACGTAACATGGCTCCAATTTCGCTCCCTTTTTCTTTCCTATCCTAAAGAAAAAAGAAAGAGAAAGAAAAGGTGTATCGAACCTCAGTCAAAATATAGTGAATCTACGATAGAATTTTGGGGAAAAGAAATGGAAATGTGAATCCAGTCTAGGGGCGCGAAATTCTAACATAGAAAGAAGAAAATACTGAGATTAGGATAGGAATAATTCCTAGTTAGAAAAAATTGTATTACTTAATTATTACTATATTCTGAATATTCTTCTATTAATGAATGAAAAAAAAAATATTGACAAATTCCATTTCTAGTTAGTAACTTTTCTTAATATAGATATAGAATATAGATTCTTTTATTTTCTTCTTATTTCTTATTTTCTTTTGTATTTGGTTCGGATAAAAAAGAAAATTAGGGGAATTCTAAAGTGAAGTCGATACAAAATGAAAAGGAGGTTCATGGCCAAGGGTAAAGATATCAGAATTCTAGTGATTTTGGAATGTACCTGTTGTGTTCGAAAGGGTGTTAATAAAGAATCGCCGGGCATTTCTAGATATATTACTCAAAAGAATCGACACAATACACCCAATCGATTAGAATTGAAAAAATTTTGTCGCTATTGTCAAAAGTATACGATTCATGGGGAAATAAAGAAATAGATGGAACAGAATGCATGTGTGATTTTTCCAAGGAGCGGGAAGAGTAAGAACTTTACATCTTAACATATATAATACAAACCAAATCCTATTTTGGTCGGATCTGAAATGAATAAGAAAAAATTAGAATTGTATTTTCTAGATTATTTTCTATATAAGGAATAAACAAACAAGGAATAAGAAAACCATGGATAAATCCAAACAACCTTTTCGTAAATCCAAGCGATCTTTTCGTAGGCGTTTACCCCCAATTGGATCGGGGGATCGAATCGATTATAGAAACATGAGTTTAATTAGTCGATTTATTAGTGAACAAGGAAAAATCTTATCTAGACGGGTGAATAGGTTGACCTTGAAACAACAACGATTAATTACTATTGCTATAAAACAAGCTCGTATTTTATCTTTGTTACCTTTTCGTAATAATGAGAAACAATTGGAGAGAGTGGAGTCGATCCCTAGAACTACTGGTCCTAGAACTAAAAATAAATAGATATACTCCTCAAAACTCCAATCGGAATTCAAGCTCAGATTAATGTTTTGCTCAAAAAAAACTAGAATCCAGATTTGATTCTTGTGTTATAAAAAAGGAAAAATGGGGAAGAAATCTTTTTTTCTTGAAAGATGTTCGTTTATTCCTACTATTCAAATCTTAATTTTTTTTTTCTTCTATCTTCCCGGAGTCCATTCTCCGGGAAATTCTGTTTCAATCATTCTTGTTTCCTATCATTCTTGTTTCCTATATAGTCGATTCTATTAACTATTAAGATTCTTTTCTTCCTTTATTTGATTTATATTTTCTTTTTGATTGATGATTTTATTGGAAATCATATCAAAACAATTCTTATTTGATAGGGCTATTTGCGCAAGTATTTTACGATTCAGAAGCAATTGTCTCTTGTACAGATTGTGTATGAATAGGCTATAACTATAGAATAGCCTATCCTCACGAGTTACTGCATTTATCCGAGTGATCCACAAACGACGAAAATCTCTCTTTTTCCTGCTCCTATCTCGATGAGAGGAAACCAAAGCTCTCATTCTTTGTTGAGTAGTCATTCGAGTAAGTCTTGAATGAGCCCCTCTAAAGGTTGATGCAAATAAACGAATTTTTTTTCGACGTCTCCGAGCTGTATATCCTCGTTTAACTCTGGTCATTGAATCAAATGAAACTTTCTTGAATAACTAATTGATTTCTCTTCTTTCAGTCATCCTTTTCCTCCGGTCGATTAATAACAAAACGGATTCTTCCGATATATAAAATATAAATTCCAATGGCTTTTGCGACTATGACCTTCCCGACCACGATTTTTTCTTTCTTCCAGGTATCTTATCTCGCCTGGAAATAAGAAATTCGACTGCTACTAAATAAAAAAGAATAGTGGGTTCCCTCGTTTTTATGGCAACTTTTGAAACGGTGAGGTCCTCTCTATACACCGGAGCCTCTTCTTTCATTTCATCGAATTTTATTGTGAACTTGTATAGTTCACACTCTTTGGCTCTACCCATTCATTTTTCAATTAGAATTCTTTTTTAAATTCTAATTAGAAAGTAATAGTACTTTTCACAAAAAGCTATCCATACAGTGACGGCATTTAATTCTGAAAGTTGGCTAGGTAGCTGACCCTGTTAGTCCGTTTTTTCAAAAATAGGAGCATAACCTTTTTGCTTCTTATAAGACTATTTCCTCCGCTTAATGGATAACTATTTGCTACCAATGGAGAATTGCTTCTCATCTCAAACGGAGTGATTGGATTTGCACCAATAGAAACCATAAATTCCATAACATAATACGTAGATGATAGATCATCATTTTTAGATAAGAGTCAATTAAATGCCCGTCTTCCACTCTATCTATCCTAATTCGTTGGTAGTGGTCGTTTATACTGGAAAAAATTTTTTTATTTCTTCAAACTCATGATCTGAACTGAACGAGTCGCACATACACCCTAGTACATGTTCCTCGACGCTGAGGACATCCTCGAAGAGCGGGAGATTTCGTGACATTTCTTATTGGCTGTCTTGCGTTTCTAATAAGTTGTTTAATGGTTGGCATGTTGTGTCTATAGAATCTCATTCTAGATAGAATAGAGCGGGTTGGCTTAGATCGATCTTAACCTGATGGTTGATTATTATGAATGATTTCTATTCACACAGAAAATTCCATTTTTGAAATGGAATTCTATATTTATACGAAATCCCCAGTATTTTCATTTTCGATCGCTACAAGATCAACGATGCCATGAGCTTGGGCTTCTGTTGCTGACATAAAAACATCCCTTTCCATATCTTCGGATATAACCCATAAAGGGTTGCCCGTTCTTTGTACATAAACTTTTGTGAGGGTTTCGCGAAGCTTCAATAGTTCTTCTGCTTCCAGGATAAATTCCCCTGCTTGTGCCTCGTAAAAAGAACTAGCAGGTTGGTGAATCATAACCCTGATGATATTGACATAACATAATGAACGGTTCTTCTATCTCTATCTCGCACGATTGGGTTAAAGTAAGGGGGAATTAAAATAACAAGAAAAAAAGAGAATGAAACAACCGTACGGGCATCTTTTTTACATTGCATACGGCTCTGCAATGGAATTTCTTCTATCGAAAAGAATAAATAGAACCCATCCAAATCGTTAAATGATCCATTTACCACCCTTCCTTTCATATTCATAGTAGTAAAAAAAAAAATACTATGATGGTTCTGTTGCTTTATATATTTATATATTTATCTCGTCTGTGGTTTAGCAATCCCAAAGTTTCTTTTTGATACGATCCAATTTTTTTTACTCTTTCTCTCATAACATAAAGATAGGAAAGAGACTTCTGGTGTGGAAGAAAAATGGTTTGTGACGCTGAAATTTACTCTTGACACATAAGATCAAATTGGGAATAACCCTTCTTTCATACTACTGTCTCGATACAAAATCTCATGTTAGAAAAAAACAATAATGGTTTGTTCATATCGAACTCGAAGTGCCATGCTATTATTACTTATTCTTTATTTGATTTTCTTTTTTTATTTGATTCATATTCGATACAGCGAAGGCATAGTCTTCTTTTTTTTCTCAAATAAAAACTCATTGGCGCCAAGCGTGAGGGAATGCGAGACGTTTGGTAATTTCTCCTCCGACCAGAATGAAAGATCCCATTGAAGCGGCTAATCCCATACATATTGTATGTACATCCGGTGACACAAATTGCATAGTATCATAAATAGCTATTCCTGGTATTACCCATCCGCCTGGAGAGTTTATAAACAAATAAAGATCCCTAGTATCATCTTCTATGCTGAGATATACCATGAGACCAACAAGTTGATTCGAGATCTCGCTATCAACCTCTTGGCCTAAAAAAAGTAATCTTTCTCGATGAAGTCGGTTGATTAGGGCAAAATTGTATCCCTGAGGAACCGTACGTGCACCTTTGGATGCATACGGTTCGAAAGAATTGCGAAAAAAAAATCAATGTGTCGATTCCAGTCCTATTTCTTTTTTTTTTTTGTAACATGAGTTTTGGCCTCCTTCCCCTTCCCTATATTCTATAATGTAGAAAATAAAAAAGAATTTTATGAACTTATTGAACTAACTTCTCATTGATGTATTGTTTCATCGAAATTCAAATAACGATGTCATTTTCTTGTTCCTGAATGGGCCCTTTCAATTCTTTTAGGTTCTTGTTCTACTCCGGAGGAAGATTTGCCCGAATTCCATCTGCGCATATAGGGCAAATGGGTTCAGTACCACTTCTTTTTTTTTATTCGTTTCATTTCATACCTTTCCCCAAACTATTCGATGTATTCATCATACTACTCCATTGGTAGGCAGTTTGATATTATCCCTATAGTAAGTCTAAGATAACCTATGATACAAGCGGTAATCGTGTAATCATCATAATCGATTCTATTAGAAGATTATATTATAGTAAGTTCTATTATATTCTATATTCTATTTAATGAATTTCCTAATTTATTAATAATTTTAAAAAGATTTCTATTTTCTTTTTAGATTCTTTATTTCATATTTCTTATTTCATTATCTAATATTCTTAGATTAGCTAATTTTTAGATATATATTCTGAATTCTTATTTCTTCTTTTCTTTCTATTTTTAGTATATTTTTAGAGTCTATATTATTATATTTTTTATATTTAATATTTAGATTACTACATTTACATTTACACTCCCATTCTATTACTTTACTCTTACCATTTCCAATTTGGAATTCTCTGAACGGAGCCTGGATACTTTATTGATACTTTATTTTATCAGTCCAAGTAAACCATCAATTATTCTAATTGATAATATTGATCCCCAATAGGAATTATTGTGCGTCACGCTCCGAATTATTGATGATTCAATCAATACAATATTGAATAGATATCTATTGGATTGGGCGAAACAGAGAATACTCGATCGGGGGAGATAACGGGGAAATACCATATGACCAACCAATATGTCTGACAAGTCGCACTATACGTCAACCCAAGCTGCATCTTCCTCTCCAGGACTCCGAAAAGGTACTTTTGGAACACCAATGGGCATTAAGATAAAGAAAAAAATGAAGTGCTATACTTTACTTTAATATGGAAACGTAACAATGGCTTTATTGTCTTCATCATTTTTTCTCTTTCTTTTCGATTTTTAGATTCTATATTCTTTTTTCTTCTTTTTATATTATTAGATATTTAGTATTATAGTATTAGATTTTTCTATTTTATTTTCTATTTCTATTTTTCTATTTAGAATTTATATTTATTTATATTCTAATATTCTATAGAATCTCTATTCTATATATTTTTTTATATCTTATTTTCATATCTATATATCTATATCTTACATATATTTATATTATATTCTACTTAATATATATATTCTATTATTAGATTCTTATCTATATTCTACTTACCTTACTTATATACTTCTATAGAAATAGAATATTTCGATATTTGAATATATTCTATTCTTATTATATATTCTATAAATTAGAAAATTCTAAGTTAGAATAGAAATTCTTCTATTTTTCTATCTTAGAATCTTATTTTTAATCTTCTATTCTATATATTATAGAAAATAGAACTTCATATTCTTATTCTTATTATATAGATTCTAATTTAGAATAGTATAATACTATACTATTATAATAATATAGTATATAGATATATATATAGAATATAGACTGGAAGGACTGAAAGGTTCGTAGAGGAAGACAGAATGAATAAAGAAAAATTGGAACGAACGGGATCGATCGGATCAGCCAATTGCTCGAATGATTTCGAATTATAAACAACTATCTATGCATTCTTTCCCCCAAAATCCTCCCATTGCGTATTGGTACTTATCGGGTATAGAATAAGATCTGTTTCTCTTTGTTCTTCTAAATATAAATAAAGAAAATAAATAGAATTGTTCCCTTCTCTTTCAAATTCTTTCTATTCTATTTCATTCAAAATAAAAGAAGGGAATACAAATCAATATTAATCCTTTCCTATACAAAATCTACCGAACAGGTGAAGTACACGGTCTAGTCTTTTCCAATGCGATAAAGTTACATAATGTCTATTTCTTTTTCAGAAAGGGGTATTTACATGGGTTTGCCTTGGTATCGTGTTCATACTGTTGTATTGAATGATCCCGGTCGATTGCTTTCTGTCCATATAATGCATACAGCTCTAGTTTCTGGTTGGGCCGGCTCAATGGCTCTATATGAATTAGCGGTTTTTGATCCCTCTGACCCTGTTCTTGATCCAATGTGGAGACAAGGCATGTTCGTTATACCCTTCATGACTCGTTTAGGAATAACAAATTCGTGGGGGGGTTGGAGTATCTCAGGAGGAACTATAACGAATCCAGGCATTTGGAGTTATGAAGGCGTGGCAGGGGCACATATTTTGTTTTCTGGCTTGTGCTTCTTGGCAGCTATCTGGCATTGGGTGTATTGGGACCTAGAAATATTCTGTGATGAACGTACGGGAAAACCTTCTTTGGATTTGCCCAAGATCTTTGGAATTCATTTATTTCTCTCAGGAGTGGCTTGCTTTGGCTTTGGCGCATTTCATGTAACAGGCTTATATGGTCCTGGAATATGGGTGTCTGATCCTTATGGACTAACTGGAAAAGTACAATCTGTAAATCCAGCGTGGGGTGCGGAAGGTTTTGATCCTTTTGTTCCGGGGGGAATAGCTTCTCATCATATTGCAGCAGGTACATTGGGCATATTAGCGGGTCTATTCCATCTTAGTGTCCGTCCGCCTCAACGTCTATACAAAGGATTACGCATGGGTAATATTGAAACTGTGCTTTCCAGTAGTATTGCTGCTGTTTTTTTTGCAGCTTTCGTTGTTGCTGGAACTATGTGGTATGGTTCAGCAACTACCCCAATCGAATTATTTGGCCCCACTCGTTATCAGTGGGATCAGGGGTACTTCCAGCAAGAAATATATCGAAGAGTTGGGGCCGGACTAGCCGAAAATCTGAGCTTATCGGAAGCTTGGTCTAAAATTCCCGAAAAATTAACTTTTTACGATTACATTGGTAATAATCCGGCGAAAGGGGGATTATTCAGAGCAGGCTCAATGGATAACGGAGATGGAATAGCTGTTGGGTGGTTAGGGCACCCCGTATTTAGAGATAAAGAAGGTCGCGAACTCTTTGTACGTCGTATGCCTACCTTTTTTGAAACATTTCCGGTAGTTTTGGTAGATGGAGACGGGATTGTGAGGGCCGATGTTCCTTTTAGAAGGGCAGAATCCAAGTATAGTGTTGAACAAGTAGGGGTAACTGTCGAATTCTATGGTGGCGAACTCAATGGAGTCATTTATAGTGATCCTGCTACTGTGAAAAAATATGCTAGACGTGCCCAATTAGGTGAAATTTTTGAATTAGACCGGGCTACTTTGAAATCCGATGGTGTTTTTCGTAGCAGTCCAAGGGGTTGGTTCACTTTTGGGCATGCTACGTTTGCTTTGCTCTTCTTTTTCGGACACATTTGGCACGGCGCCAGAACCTTGTTCAGAGATGTTTTTGCCGGTATTGATCCAGATTTGGATGCTCAAGTGGAATTTGGAGCATTCCAAAAAATTGGAGATCCAACTACAAGGAGACAAGTAGTCTGATACAAAATTCCCTTGCCATCTTTTGCCTCTATTTTTTTTTTATGTCTAAATAGATATAAATAGAATAATATAGAAAAATTAGAAATGAAATAGAATAAGAATAAGACAATAGAAATATAGAAGAAATAGAACAATAATAGAATAATAATATAGAATAGTAAATTGAGATTTACTATTTATTTAGTAAATGATCCAAAATGAATAGGTGTGGAAGCTATAATTGTAAACCACGATCGAATCTATGGAAGCATTGGTTTATACATTCCTCTTAGTTTCGACTTTAGGGATAATTTTTTTCGCTATCTTTTTTCGAGAACCACCTAAAGTTCCAACTAAAAAAATGAAATGATTTTTCATTATTTCCATTGAAGTAATGAGCCCCCATATGAATATTGGGGGGCTCATTACTTCAACTAGAACTAGTCCCCATGTTCTTCGAAGGGATCTCTTAATTTTTGAGAGGGTTGCCCAAAAGCGGTATATAAGGCGTACCCAGTAAAGCTTACAAGTAAACCGGATATGGAGATGGCGACTAGGGTTGCTGTTTCCATTTTTTGGATAATTTCAAGATCACAATGGATCACGATAATGTCGTTTATTTACAACTACAACGGAATGGTATACAAAGTCAACAGATTTCAACCCATGATGAAAGAGGATTTATGGCTACAAAAACCGTTGAGAGTAGTTCTAGATCTGGACCAAGACGAACTGACGTAGGGAGTTTATTGAAACCATTGAATTCGGAATATGGAAAAGTAGCTCCAGGGTGGGGGACTACACCACTTATGGGAGTCGCAATGGCTCTATTTGCAATATTTCTATCTATTATTTTGGAAATTTATAATTCATCTGTTTTACTGGATGGAATTTCAATTAATTAGTTCGTAAAAACTAGGAGGTCCTAGTTTTTCAATAAAAACAGATTATTTTACTTAGACTTACTTAATGCTTAAAATACTTAATACTTCAACTTAAGATTACCTAAGACTTGGATTTATAGACCATTCTGGTAGTTCGATCGTGAAATTTATTTGTTTTGATATTTCATTTCCGGAATATGAGCGTGTGACTTGTTATAATTGATCCTATTGATAATACAGAGAATGGACCTGTCATCTCTATCAAGATGATTCTACCTCGTCAGATATTTATTCTAGTCTCTGGAGCACGGACTATATAGAATAGATCAAGAAAAGAAATATTTGAACTATGATTCATACCTATTATTCAGACCTCGCAACCGGACTAAAAAAAAAAATGGAAATAGGTCTTTTCTAAATCCAACAATTTTTTCCTTCAGACTTCTTTTGACCGAAAAAAAACTCTTTCTCTAGATTTTTTTGAGTCATTACATTCATTGAAGAAGTGATGATCAAATGGTTTTTACTCAGAGAACCTTTGAGTTTAGCTTTGGCTTTCTTAAATCATCGTGGTTCTAGTATGAATCTGAGGTTTCAATTGATTCATAGGGTCTCAACAAGAGAATTCCTATCAAAAAAAGAAAAAAAATAGGGGAAGAGAAGATTCAAGAGGCCTGTCACGATTAAAATAAAGAAAGATGGATGAGCCAACTTGAGATTGTATTTCTTGGCATTATCATCACAAAGAAGAGATTCCGGATTTTTCTTACTTCGTATCTTTGGGTCAAATCGAGTCAAGCGGCTAAGTCCCAAGAAGTTGTAAACTCTCTATTCCATATCCGTTGAAACCAGTATTTGTGTGTTTCGGCTTGAGCCGTACGAGATGAAATTCTCATATACGGTTCTCAGAGGGGGAGTCTTTCTTGGGTTACCTATCTCAATAAAGTATATGATTGGTTCGAGGAACGTCTCGAGATTCAAGCGATTGCAGATGATATAACTAGTAAATATGTTCCTCCTCATGTCAACATATTTTATTGTCTAGGAGGGATTACGCTTACTTGTTTTTTAGTACAAGTAGCTACGGGTTTTGCTATGACCTTTTACTATCGTCCAACTGTTACAGAGGCTTTTTCCTCTGTTCAATACATAATGACTGAGGCCAACTTTGGTTGGTTAATTCGATCAGTTCATCGATGGTCAGCAAGTATGATGGTTCTAATGATGATCTTGCACGTATTTCGTGTGTATCTTACGGGTGGGTTTAAAAAACCCCGCGAATTAACTTGGGTTACAGGGGTGGTTCTGGCTGTATTGACCGCATCTTTTGGCGTAACTGGTTATTCCTTACCTCGGGACCAAATTGGTTATTGGGCAGTAAAAATTGTAACAGGCGTGCCTGAAGCTATTCCTATAATAGGATCGCCTTTGGTAGAATTATTACGTGGAAGTGCTAGTGTGGGCCAATCCACTTTGACTCGTTTTTATAGTTTACATACTTTTGTATTGCCTCTTCTTACTGCCGTATTTATGTTAATGCACTTTCCAATGATACGTAAGCAAGGTATTTCGGGTCCTTTATAGAGAAGGCAGATCATAGATATTTGTAATTTATAATATAGGGGAGGAACAAGAGTCTTTCATTGCTAAAAATATGGATTATTGAAAAATAAGGCATGTTATTTGGATACTTCTCTTCAACTCTGAAGTATTGTTTATTTGATACGAATCGTTGAAGTATATTTTCCTAAAGAGGATGGATTATGGGAGTGTGTGACTTGAACTATTGATTGGGCCATGCAGATATATGATTTTATCCGCCATGTTGGAATTCACAACCCAATGTGTCTCCGCATCCAACCATCACGTAAGTCCCTTTATGTAGCATAGGATAGGGTGGTTCGCTTGAGGAGAATCTTTTCTATGATCATACCCGAATTATGTCATGCATGAACAGGCTCCGTAAGATCCCTAGAATAAGTGATGTGGCATGATCCATGATCCAATGTTCTATCTATTCCACTTTGTTTGATTTTTATTTTTTTTTTCTATTTTTTATAGTAAATTTATTCTAATTATAGTAATTAGTAATTGAGAGTATTAGTATTTCATATTCATTTGATAGTAATCTTAGTAAGTTTCTTATAGTATGTAGATGCATTCATTTCCTCTGCATCGACCCCGATCTTTGATACTATCGGAGTGAAATAAGGGATCTAAGGAAGAACAGGGCTAGACTTTATTAGTAACAAGTAAAAACTTTGTATTTTTGTATGTATATGTAATAAAATCGAGATGCTGTGGGGATAAATACCAACCAAAAGACATGAGACAATCCAAAAAGCACTTGATCATGATCGAATTTGTAAGCCTACTTGGATATTGAGCATTTCCTTGTTGCCAGAACTGAATTCTTTGCAATGAATCGTTGCAACTCGGGGAAATGGAATTTGATAAATCTTTTCTTACATAAAGTCATTCTACATTATATATGTAGATATGTATGAACTAGAGATTTTCTATGGATCTATTTCTGTGATTCTTTTGATTCTTGCTCGAGCCGGATGATAAAAAATTATCATGTCCGGTTCCTTTGGGGGATGAATCCACAAGAATTCACCTATCCAAATAACAAAGAAACCTGATTTGAATGATCCCGTATTAAGAGCTAAATTGGCTAAAGGGATGGGGCATAATTATTATGGAGAACCCGCATGGCCCAATGATCTTTTATATATTTTTCCAGTAGTAATTCTAGGCACTATTGCATGTAGTGTAGGCCTAGCAGTTCTAGAGCCGTCAATGATCGGTGAACCCGCGGATCCATTTGCAACTCCGTTGGAAATATTACCCGAATGGTACTTCTTTCCCGTATTTCAAATACTTCGCACAGTACCAAATAAGTTATTGGGTGTTCTTTTAATGGTTTCAGTACCAATAGGATTATTGACAGTACCTTTTTTGGAGAATGTCAATAAATTCCAAAATCCATTCCGTCGTCCAGTAGCTACAACAGTCTTTTTGATCGGTACCGCAGTAGCTCTTTGGTTAGGTATTGGAGCAACTTTACCTATTGAGAAATCCCTAACTTTAGGTCTTTTTCAAATTGATTGAACCGTGAAATACCACGACATAGGTATCTAGGGAAGATCCAGAAGGGGGATCTTCCCTAGATACATCAATCAATCTTATTATGATCTATTCTGCAAATATATGGATCGTGTCGGAGATTCAAAACTCATTCTATTCTTTTTTCTTTCTAAAAACTTCAAAATGAAAACTTTTTCGTAGGTAAATTGATTGCAAAATGCTTCTGTAGAGTGCCCAATATCTGTTTTACATCTTCTATGCGAAAATATTCCATTTTCATAAGATCTTCTTGACTGTGACTCAAAAGGTCCAATAATGTATGTATATTGGACCTTTTGAGACAATTATAGGTCCTGGAAGACAATTCTGATTGGTCAATAAAAATACATGTCAATGGAATTCCTTTTTTGTTTTTATTGAGATTGGTGAATCTGTCTTGAAAGGAAAAAGGGGGTAGATTCCATCTGTTTTCATTTTCCTCAAAATTCATGTCCTCTTCCTCTGCATGTAGAAAAGGAATCAATAAATCAATCAAATTACGAGAAGCTTCATAAAGTGCTTCTTTAGGAGTTAAACTTCCATTCGTCCATATTTCTAGAAAGAGTATCTCTTGTTTTTCATTCCCATTCCCATAAGAATGAATACTATGATTCGCATTTCGAACGGGCATGGATACAATATCTATAGGATAACTTCCATCGTGAGAGTCGTTTGTGAATTTCATACGATATCCGCGATCTCTCTTGATTTGTAATTCAATACACAAATCAATTGGTTCTGTCAGGTTAGCTATATGCTGTGTCGTGTCAACTATTTCTACAGAAGGTGGTGAGATGATATCTTGAGCTGTTATGTATTTGGGACCCCTGACGCAAATGGATGCACCCCTAACTCCATAGAGATTACTTCTCAATACAATTTCTTTCAAATTTATTAAAATCTCATGTACTGATTCTTCAATACCTGCTATCGTAGAATATTCATGCAGCACATTTTCAGATGTTGCACGTGTGATACATGTTCCTTCTATTTCTCCAAGTAAAGCCCTTCGCATGGCAATACCTATGGTATCGGCTTGACCTTTCATAAGCGGGGACAGAACGAAACGACCATAATAAAGACGCTTGCTGTCTACTCTTGATTCAACACATTTCCACTGTAGTGTTCGAGTGGATCCTGCTACTTCTTCTCGAACCATAGTATTATTTTTCTTTTCTTTATGATTATTGGATCAGATCATTGAATCATTTATTTCTCTTGAAATCTCTTGAATTCTTATTTCTACACACGTCTTTTTTTAGGGGGGCGACATCCATTATGCGGCATGGGTGTTACATCACGTACGAAACTTAATAGCATCCCACTTCTACGAATGGCTCGTAATGCCGCATCTCTTCCAAGACCTGGACCCTTTATCATAACTTCTGCTCGTTGCATACCCTGTTCAACGACTGTACGAATAGCATTAAATGCTGCTGCTTGAGCAGCATAGGGTGTTCCTTTTCTTGTGCCTCTGAATCCAGAAGTACCTGCAGAAGCCCAAGAAACCACCCGACCTCGTACGTCTGTAACAGTTACAATAGTATTGTTGAAACTCGCTTGAACATGAATAACTCCTTTTGGTATTCTACGTTCATTCTTATGTGAACCAATACGTGCATTCTTACGTAAACCAATTTTTGCTATAGGTTTTGTCATATTTTATTATATCATATTCATAAGAATAAAAGAAAAAGAAAGAAGAATCAGAAATCTACAGAAAGATACGCGGATATCCATTTCATATGAAAACGAATCCTTTCTTCTTTCTTTTTACATGTACATGGGTTTTTCTTTGAAAAAGTTATTGATTTAAAACTTGAGAAGGATTACCCCTGTCTCTGTTTATGTCTCGGATTGGAACAAATGACTATAATTCGCCCCCGCCTACGAATCAGGCGACATTTTTCACAAATTTTACGAACAGAAGCCCTTATTTTCATATTGATCATTCCTTACCTTCATTCGGAATCTATTTTTTTTTTTTTTTTGAAACAAAAATAAGTTTATTGCATTTTTGAACTTCGAATTATATCCCTACGAAAAGGATGTTGAAAAGAATGATCTAATCGTTCGAATCTTTTTTGCGAAGTCTATAAATTATACGTCCCCTGGTTGAATCATAACGACTCATTTCGATTTTGACCCTATCTCCGGGTAGTATACGTATAAAACTGCGCCGGATTCTCCCTGAAATATAACCTAGAATTAGATCTTCATTATCTAACCGAACTCGGAACATACCGTTGGGAAGTGATTCAGTAATTAAACCCTCATGAATCAATTTTTGTTCTTTCATTCCAGGGAACCCCCTTTAAGTATCAACTAATAGAGGAAGAGTTCTATAATTAACTTCTCCTCTCTATTTTACAAATAGTAAGTTCGAGAGAAAATTAGGGTACCCAGGAGAATCACCATATATAACACAAAATTTCTCCTCCAATTTTTTCTAGTCGAGCTTCTCGATCTGTCATTATACCTCGAGAAGTAGAAAGAATTACAATTCCCATTCCACCTAAAATCTTAGGAATTCGTTGATAGTTGGAATAGATTCGTAGACCAGGTCGGCTTATACGCTTTAAAATTATTTTATTACCTTTCCTAGTCTTTCTATGTCGTAAGGTTGAAACCAAGAAATTTTTTTGACTTTCTTGATGTTTTCGAACGTTTTCAATAAAACCTTCTCGTAAAAGTATTTTCACAATGTTTTTAGTGATATTAGTAGATACTATTTGAACTCTTCCCTTTTGATCCATGTCAGCATTTCTTATAGAAGTTATTATATCGGCAATAATGTCCCTACCCATGACGAACTATAGTTATTGGTGCCTCCTCATTTTAATATAATCAACATGCTTCTTTTTTGTTTTATTTTCATTTGTTTTTTTTTTATTCTTAAATTATCAAAAATTATTAGAAATTAAAAGTACATGCATGAGACACAATCTATTAATCGGATCTATTTCAGATATTTGAATATTCTATTTCTATTATTAGAATTATTCTTTCTATATATTTCTATTTTCTATATTCTATTCTATATATATATGTATAGAATATAGAAATATATAGAATATATAGAAATATAGGATATATCTATCCTATTTTCATCTATAAGACTTCGGGTGCTAATGAAACTATTTTAGTAAAATTCAACTGTCTCAATTCCCGAGCAATCGCACCAAAAATTCGAGTTCCTTTTGGATTTCCTTCTTGATCAATGATAACCGCTGCATTGTCATCATATCGTATTATCATGCCGTTGTCACGTTTGAGTTCTTTACACGTGCGTACAATCACAGCTCTAATTACTTCTGATCTTTCTAGAGGCATGTTGGGCACTGCTTCTTTGATTACAGCAACAATAACATCGCCAATATGAGCATATCGTTGATTACTAGTTCCTATGATTCGAATACACATCAATTCTTGAGCTCCACTGTTATCCGCTACATTCAAAAGGGTCTGAGGTTGAATCATATCATTTTTATTGTAATCTCTGATTTCAATGCAAGGGATATAGGGAAAAAGAAATATTGTCTGTCCAGAGATAAAGAAATCCGCGGTTGTTTTTTCATTCTCAATACTCCTTTCTTTTACTTTCTTTTATTTTTGTTTACTTATCCTGAAATAACAAATTGAGTTCGTATAGGCATTTTGCATGCAGCTATGGAAATAGCTGCTTTGGCTACAGTTTCTGATACTCCACTCATTTCATAAAGTATTCGGCCCGGTTTAACAACGGATACCCAATATTCGGGGGATCCCTTGCCCGAACCCATACGTGTTTCCGTAGGTCTTACTGTAACAGGTTTGTCGGGAAAGATACGTACCCATATCTTTCCACCACGACGCGCATATCGTGTCATTGCTCTTCGCCCTGCTTCTATTTGTCTAGCTGTGATCCAAGCAGGTTCAAGTGCCTGAAGAGCGTATCTGCCAAAACAAATATGATTGCCTCGGCAAGATATTCCCTTCATTCTACCTCTATGTTGTTTACGAAATCTGGTTCTTTTGGGGTTATAGTTGATGGTTGTTTCTGAATTCCATCTCTACTGCAGAGCCGGACATGAGAGTTTCTTCTCATCCAGCTCCTCGCGAATGAAATGATTCAAGAATCTTACATATACACATGTATTTATGTATTTCATTTTATCAAAAGAAAGAATATACTCATTTTCATTTTTTTTATATTGAATTTGTTACATTAGGTAGATGTATATATAACTAGATAACTAGGCGTGTTTGTTTATATATAATGCTTCTTTTATCAAATTTTCTAAAGTATTTTACTTTACCTCTATTGAATCACGCCAAAAGTCATCCAATAAATGAAATTCTTAAATTAAATAAAACTAGAATAAAGGGTTCGCGGGCGAATATTGACTCTTTTCTCCTTCATTTGTAGGGGCAATTCATGACCCTTCAGAAGAAATCCATTTTTTCTTGGTTCATTCCGCCATCCTACCCAATGAATCATTAGGATTGATTCGTTTTCAACAAAATCCTATGTAGTCACAGGTTCCATCGTTCCCATAGCTTCTCCATTTATGCTTAGGCCTGAACTCTGCAATGGAGCTCCCAACAAAATCTGTTATTTGTTTCCGAGTCAATCTCCTCAGTTTTTCTTAACCCGAAGCTCGATGAAATTATTCATCTCTTTTTTCTATATTATTAGATAGATAATAGACTATATTATCCATATTGATTAGATTATTTAGATTATTATTATTTAAATTGAATTTCTTTATATTCTATTTCTTTTTATTATATTTTCTTCTATTTTTTATTTGTATATTTCTTAGTATATTTCTTATGATATTGTAATTGTATATTTTGTATCTTTATTTTATATTGATGTTGATGCTTTATAACACTGCCTTTTTTATGGGGTGATTCTTCATAAACCATACATATGGGAATCCTATATCATTGAGATCTTTATTCTCTCTTTCTATCATCCTTCCATTTTTCCACATCCCTTTTTTTTGTTTCACAATTCATAATCAGATTTCTTTTTTTATGAAAAGAATTTCAGTTGCTACAACTATATGATTGATTCAGTCATATAGTGACTGTTTCTTGGGATCTCGACAATACGAAGCAATAAGTTGTTTTTTAGTTTTGAGTTTCTTTGGTTTTGATAGTTACTAAGTTTAGAGTGGGGTCAGCCTGTTTTTTTTTTCAATCTCAATTATCAACTCTAAAGAAAAAACTAACGAGTCACACACTAAGCATAGCAATTATACTAAAATCTAAATAAAGGGTAAATCAAATTTTTATTAAACCTTATAGAATTAGAATTTTTTGTTTTTCTTTGATTAAGATAAAAAAAAAATAAGAAAAGAGTTTCTAAATTTTTTCTATTACTAAGCAGAATTGCGAGATATAGAAAGGTCCATTATTCTTATTTTCTTATTCTTGGTTTACAAATATCCAAATTTTGATGCCTAAGACTCCATAGATAGTTCTAATCGTATGGGAACAGTGATCAATTTTAGCGCGAATTGTTTGTAAGGGAACCCTGCCTTCTCTGATCCATTCGACACGTGCAATCTCTTTTCCGTCGATACGCCCTGCAATTTGCACTTGAATTCCTTTTGTACCCGTTTGTTCAGTCAATTCAATAGCTTTTTTCATTGCCTTTCGAAACGAAACTCTATTTTTTAATTGTAAAGCTATATATTCCGCAAGAATATTAGGTTGTCCATAAGGCTTTTCAATTCTTGTGATAGCAATGTTGAGTCTCCGGTTTACAGAATGAAACTCTTTTTGTACATTCATCTGTAATTCT